TCTTCTTCACAATATACATACTATGACTGACTAGTCATACGGTACAAGGAATTCTCTAAATATGTTAGAAAAAGACTGGAAAGAAGCAAAGGTCTTTCCATAATTTTTTTATTATACAGAATAGAATTACATAATTTATCAACCAAAATTTAGTTCTTTTTACGAGCTTAATATGTTGATAAATCCGCGTACCTAGAAATTCATTTCGGACAGTTGAACCTTCTCAAATTGTTTCTTTTTAAGAACCAAAAAGATTTGTGCCAAAATAATAGATGCCAAGAAGAACAAGAGACCTTGGACACGTAACGGATCTTGAAGCACTATTTCTGCATCCCCCTGACCAAATCCACCCACATTAGGATTACTCGTTAACGGTTGATCAAGTTTGATAGATTCACCCTCTGAAACAAGAAGTTCTGGTCCAGGAGGTATGATATCAATCACTTCACGTCCATCCGATGCATCCACTATTGTTATTTCGTATCCCCCCTTTTCTTTTCGTATAATTTTGTTTACTATACCCGCTGCTGTAGCATTATAAACATTATTATTACTCTTGCTCCCGTCGGGATAAATCTGACCCCTTCCCCTGTTCCCACCTACGTATATGGGATATTTTAAGAAGTGAACATCTCTCTTAGTAGCGGGATCTGGAGAAAGAATAGGAAAGGTAATTTCACTATATTTCTGACCAGGAACAGGGCCTACCACAAGAATATTTTTTTTTGTGGGACGATAGCTTTGAAAAGACAGATTACCTATCTTTTCTTTAATCTCGGGCGAAATACGATCTGGAGGGGCCAATTCAAAACCCTCCGGTAAAATAAGAACAGCCCCCACATTCAAAGCCCCCTTTTTACCATTAGCAAGAACTTGTTTCACTTGCTTATCATAAGGAATTCGAACAACTGCTTCAAATACAGTATCTGGAAGTACCGCTTGTGGAACCTCAATATCTACGGGCTTATTAGCTAAATGGCAATTGGCACATACAATACGGCCGGTAGCTTCTCGCGGATTTTCATAACCCTGCTGGGCAAAAATGGGATATGCATTTGAAATGGGTGCTCGAGTTATTATATATATCATGAGCAATACGGAAATGGATCGAGTAATCTCTTCCTTTATCCAAGAAAAAGCATTTCTAGTTTGCATGGTCCAATAATTGATCCTGAAAATTTCTACAATAAGATTAGGTAGGTTACTGGTATTAGTTCCCTATCCATGATTCTGCTATTTACTGAAATCATTTTCCTAGAATATAAGAAGAATACGAGTAGAAAGAAAAAGAATAAGTGAATTTTTGAATGTTTAGCTTTTATATACAAAAAAAAACAAACTTTATAATTGGATCAGTGGATCGTTTTTTCACTCATTCATTGAATGATAAATCACTACAAGCGACGGAGATACGCGATTTAAATAACAGAAAATCCAATATTTAAAAATTGTATCTAAAATGACTGGAAAAGTGGAAACAAGACCAGATATAATTTGATCATTCTGAGTAAATCCAAAATCCTTATAGACAGAACCAATCATTAGTTCCCAACCATGAGTCGAATGGAATCCTATACATAAATCAGTTAATAAAAGAATAGAAAAAGCTTTTATTGTGTCACTTAAGTTATATAGGAATTCTTGAACCCAAGAGTTAAGAATAATGAGTTCTTTATTACCCAGAATAGAATAACCACTTAGAAAAAGGAAACAGATTATATTTGTCGAGAAGTGCAAAATCGTATGGATATGATCTTGGTTGTGCGTCTTGATCAATTGGATGGTTTCCTTGTAGATTCCGATACGAAGGTTTTGTAAACGTGTTTCCGGGTATTCCTTTAGCATTTCATCCAAGAGGAACAGTTCCTCGAATTCTATGAATTTTTTAAAAATACTTTTTTCTTGAATGAGATCCAAGACAATTTCGGATTGTTTAGTATTCCACCAATTAGTAACCCAAGATTCCAGACTTTTCTTAAATGTAAAAGAGATGCACCAGGGCAAAAAGACTATAGATGTAAGACATAGAAGGGGAATGAATGCTTTCTTTTTTGCCATTTTTCCTCTTTACTGAACTCAGCTTCATCTCATTTGTCAACTCTATCTGATAATAATTTTTCTATTAAGCATAAGTTCTATTACAAGTCATAGAGCCTATATATAAATTGATAATCTATTCCCACTTTTTTTTATTTTTAGTTCGGAAGTTAGTTCTTGCCTTGAATTTAAAAAAAGAATACAGAAATCAAATAAGAAAACGAAAGATTCCACTGCCAATTCGAATGAAGAAAAAAAATCTTGTTTCAAAAGCTATCAATTAAAAATAGAAAAATTTCGAAAAATAAAAGCTTTCTTTTCCCTAAGAAAGCTTTTATTTTTCGAAATTTGTTTATCAAAATATTTCCATTGGTACACGCAAGAATATGGACAAGTCCCAGGCTTTTTGTATAACTTTGGCTGAAGTCCTATAATAATCATCAATAGGAGTCAGGGGGATGGCCCCCTGTTCTCTGGTTTGCATATAAAGGACACCACTACGATACTGACTTTCTTTTTTAGACCTACTATCTTTTTTAGTTTCGATTTGACTGTGTATTATGAGGGACTGAATATCGTCCATACGGACTCGGAGAAAAATACGACGATTTTTTCCAGGAAATCCGTAACGAAAAAAAGACACCATTCCATTTTTTTTATCAAAAAAATCATAACCACTACCCACATTCCAAAAAATTAGAAGCCACCAAGAAAAACTTAGAAAGAGACCCGCGGTTCCATAGATAGTCATCGTGACCCCTTGTGGCAAAAAAGGAACTAGCTCAGGCTCAAACTCAGACGAAATGAAAGATAAAAAATGCCTACCATAAAAACTGGAAGCTGAAATCAATAACACCCCTAATGAACCTAAAAGAATGAAAGAAGCCCAGAAGAAATCGCTTGGTTTTCGACACCCCTTTACAAAGTCGATCCATCCGTCTTCTGAGCGCCAAGCATGTTTTGACTCCCCAATCATATTTAATCCTCCTTATTAAGGCTTATATGATATTAGTATTTTCCTTTTCTTTTGTTTTTTTGAATGGAATAGTTAAAATGGAATAGGATAACAAATCCAAGCAAATGAATTTGACTTTATCTAAAAAAATATATGAGATTTGTCCCTACTGCCCATATCTAAAAAATCTTGTTTTTTTGAACATGAAGAAATAAAGAAGCCATTGCAATTGCCGGAAATACTAGGCCCACTAAAGGCACAAAAACGGAAGGTAAGTTTATCATAAAATGGGTACCTCTATTTAATATTTGTACCTGTTATTGTTTTTTTTATTGTTATATTAATTTCATATTTTGATTATTCTTATATTGTAATAAAGATAGTCTATAATCACTAGAATTCATATAGACTTATACTAAGTATATTTCAAAAATTATACTAAGTATAGCTAAATGAATATAGATATAGATAATAAATATCTATTCTATACTCTATAGATTGGGTATACATAGTAAGTATAGAATATAATAAATCAATAATACAAAGAAAAAAATGAAAAATATTTATTAATAAAGAATAGAATCAAACGTACAAATAGAATCTAATAATAAATATAAGGAATGTAGAACTAAATAACTGGATGAATTTCGCCCTCTATTTCTACAAGAAACATGTGTATGATAATACACCTTTTTATTATTCTTAGTATTTTTCTATTATTATCCTATTACTTTTCTCTTGTGTGTTCTAATTTTCTTTTTGTCTCAAAATTGATTTTATTTGAAATTAAAAATGAAAAAAAAATTTAAAAAAGAATTTTAGGTTCTGCTTGATTTTTCATTTTGAGGCAAAGGAAAGAAAGCATGGAGCTGAAATAACTCACTTAGAACCTCCTTTAAAGGATTACGTGGTACGATTGAATCAAATAAGCCCTTTTGGAATAAAAATTCAGCCGATTGTGAACCTTCAGGTACTTCCTTATTCAACGTTTGTTCAATTACTCTTTTACCCGCAAATGCAATGTAAGCATTTGGTTCGGCAATAATGATATCCCCCAACATGCCAAAACTAGCTGTGACCCCCCCAGTAGTAGGAGATGTAAGGATCGATACATAGAATAACTTTTGATTGATTTGATAATCATATAAAGCACAAGAGATTTTAGCCATTTGCATCAAGCTCAAACTTCCTTCTTGCATACGCGCCCCTCCGGACGCACATACTAGAATAAGAGGTAAAAATTGATTGGTAGCATATTCGATCAACCGAGTTATTTTCTCACCCACTACGGATCCCATACTACCCCCCATAAACTGAAAATCCATAATACCCATTGCTACAGGAATACCGTTTAGTTGACCTGTACCTGTTTGAACAGCCTCCGGTAATCCTGTCGTTTTTTGATAAGAATCAATACGATTTTGATAAGGTTCCTCCTCCGAATGAAATTCAATGGGATCCAGAGAAACCATGTCTTCATCCATCGGATTCCAAGTACCTGGATCAATCAAAAGTTCGATTCTATCTGAACTGCTCATTTTCAAATGAGATCCACAGTGTTCACAAATATTCATTTTTGATTTCATAAATTTCTTATAATTTAATCCATAACAATTTTCGCATTCCATCCACAAATGCTTGTATTTTTGAGTATCATCGAGATCAGTAGAACTTTCTCTTTTAGTAAAATCACTATCGTTTGTTTCATTTGTGTTAATTATTATACTAGTACTCTTGCTTTCACTACTATTTCCGCCCTTACCACAAATGTAACTATTAAAGTCACTGTCATTGTATTTGTCACTATCACCTAAAATGTAACTATCAATACAGATGTGAGAACGAAGATAACTCTCAATGCAACTATTAATGTTATTATTCCAAATAGATTTAGTATCATACATGTAATGATCATCATCACTCTTAGAGCCATTCTTCAAATAGCTAGAATTCTTATAACTAGAAAAAAAACTTTCTGGTTCATTTAGAAAAGAATGATCATTGTCAATCTCAAAAATTGGATTTTCAATAGCAAAATAGATGGAAAAACTTTGTCTCTTACTATCCCTAACTAAAAAAGTTTTATCAGATAGTAAATTCCGGATGTTCCTGACACCTATTAAATAATCAACATTGCTGTAACTAGAATTCTCGCTATTATTCCAACTATGAATGTTTTTATCCATATCAGTTAAAATTGGGAGGTCTTCACTTACATTGGTATTTTCAATAGGATCAAAACTATCTATTGATTTACTTAACCCACACCTGTATTTTAACTTCCTATTAAACAGCATAGAATTGAACCACCATTTTTCCATAGAGCTTTTTTCCTCTATTTACATGAAAATAGAATAGATGAATAGTCATTCGATGAAAAATCATATTAATATTTTCTTTTTAATATGATATCTCATTTATTTACTATCAATAATGAAATTTTATGAAATATAAAAAGTATATATCACTAGGATTAATAACTGATAATAATAACGAGCGAGTGGGTATTCAAAAAAAATGATTCTTTTTTTTCCATTCTACTTTCTTTTTTTTATAGAAAAAAAATATTCGAATTTCTATTCGAATAGAAAATAATATATTAAATATTCTAAACTAAAAATAAGAATGTTTTTTTCGAATAGAAAAAATATATTAAATAATCTAAAAATAAGAATATTCTAAAAATTAGAATATTTATAAAAAAATAAGAATATTCTAAAAATTAGAATATTTATAAAATTCGATTTTCAATGATTCTTTTTTTGAAATGAATGAAAAAATAAAAAAACCTCATAGGGGGTACTGTATTTATGGACGGACCCAATTACTTCATTGAGTCATTATTAATTTCCTTTTTCCTATATTATATCTTCTAGATATATCTTCTACCTCTATCCATTTTTTGTATTTTATTTTCCTTTTGAAGATCGATAAAAATCGATTTTTGTGGTTATAGAAAACAGCATTCTATGTCAATAACAAGAAATAAAAAATTAGGTATGAATAGAACAAGAGAGCGGGGGGGATAAAAGAGAAAAGAGTTCTATAAATCTATATAGAAGTTATCCACACCCTCTTAAATTTAATTAATTGAATTTCGTTTGTTGATTAGGGCAAAGTTCCATAAAAACACCCGCCTTTTTTGAAATATCCTGAACAGTTCCTGTAGGTTGAGCGCCTTGTTCAAGGAAATTTAGAATAACAGGAATATTTAAATAGGTTTGATTCTTTATTGGATCATAAAAACCCACTTTCTGAAGATCTCTTCCCTCTCTTCGGGATCGAACATCAATTGCAACGATTCGATAAACGGCTCATTGGGATAGATATAGATGAACAATATACCCCCCCTCGAAACGTATAAGAAGTTTTCTCCTCGTACGGCTCGATCAAATTAAAAATTATGTCGTCTATGTATAAAAATCTGATGTCAAATAGATCAATAAAATCAGCAAATCAATTAGACTATGATTTCCGTTTTTTCTTATTCTTTTTCTTTCTGAAAAAAAAAAAGAATAACTCTTCGTATTCGCAATCTCATACCTCAATTTGGATAACTCTCAAATAACTCAAATGAAAAGAAAGCCTTTAGGTATTTCATTTATTGAGCGGTCTCTACCCCCTTTTCTTTTTTGTCTTCTTTAGAATCGATTTGTTTTTCTTCATTTTAATAAGAATTGTTGAGACAAATTGAAAAAGGTATTTACTTGTTCCAAGATCCTTTAGCTTTTTCTTGAATCATTGGGTTTAGACATTACTTCGGGGATCTTTAATCGTTTCAAAAACGGCAGCAACATACCCATTTTTTTCTTTCAAGGTGGATTCCCGCAGATACACTTTTGATCGAAATAGTTTTAGCAATTCCAATAAATTTGGAATTTTTTTGAACCTTGCTCGAATTGGATCCTTTCGATTTCTCTATCAAAAATTGACTTACGAAGTTGTTCTAACTTATTCATTTTCACTAACCTTAGATACTTGCCCTTTTTAAATAAATAAACTCGAGCTCCATCATGTACTATTTACATCATCAATCCCTCCCCCGTCCCCCAAACAATGAGTTCTAGTGGAACAGAACAAACGATGTCGAGCCAAGAGCATCCCGATTTCTATAGAATAGATTCTATCTACTAGAGATAATGGCGGATGTAAGAATCCACAGCTAATCTAATCATGTCTTTCAAGTCGCACGTTGCTTTTTACCACATCGTTTCAAATTATATATGACTGGACAACAATTTAATTTCTAAAGTAAAGAAGTATAAAAAAACAAATTAACTCGATATTGTATGAATAAATTTTCTATTCTATTTTAAAAGTTTGTAAATAGAAAAAATGAATTTATTCAAAAAAAAAATAGAAAGAAGTATAAAATAATAAGAAATATATCAATATATTTCTTATAAAATTATCCACAATTATTACAATAAGATTACAATAAAAAAAAAAGATTCGTTTTTGAATCTACATCTACATATTCATAAGCGACTCGATTTACATTAGAGTCGAATGATTCAAAAAAAGAAAAGGTAATCTTTATTAGGATATACAATTTGTATTCAAATTGGTATATATATCATGAATAGATATGATCTGGGACGGAAGGATTCGAACCTCCGAATAACGGGACCAAAACCCGCTGCCTTACCGCTTGGCCACGCCCCATTTTCGATTCGACACTAATAAACACTATTATTGTTTGTTCGTCAATTCCAGTTCCCAATTTTTTCTATAGAAAAAATTGTTGCTAGGATTTTGATATGCATGGATATCGAATTAAACTGAATTTATTGATCATTACATAAAATTCAATTAAGATATTGTATGAAAGTAAGATTTCTTCGATGTTTTATTTCAGAATGAAAATATTTTGAACTGGATAAGTTCAAATAAAAAAAAAAAGTATTTGGGGGTCTGATTTTATTTGATTCTTTTTTTTTAGTTTTATTACTCATTTTTTAATATTCATTCATATCTATAATGAATATTTTTTCAAATTCATAAGAAATAAGAATTCAATATTTGAATTCTTTCTATTTAAATTATTATCCATTTTTTTTATTATTTTCTATTTTATCTATAGATATTCCATATATATCTATATATATATTTATTCTATATATATTTCTTTATAATTCTTTTCTTTTTTTGAATATTTAATTCTTATCTTAATAATAATTTATAATAAATCATATATATAATAAAATATATAATAAAATACAATAAAAATGAAAATTCGAATTCAAAAAAAGCAAAAATACAATTAATTTTATTAAAGAACAATATTTTTGTTATGCTTAATATCTTTAGCTTGGTCTGTATTTGTATTCACTCTGCCTTTTATTCAAGTAGTTTTGTCTTGGCGAAATTGCCTGAAGCCTACGCTTTTTTGAATCCAATTGTAGATATTATGCCAGTAATACCTTTACTCTTTTTTCTCTTAGCTTTTGTTTGGCAAGCTGCTGTAAGTTTTCGATGAGATCTTTAATTTGAATAATGTCCTAAATAAATTCAGAATGTATTCGAAAACAAAAATGTGCACATTTTAACAATTTACATTTTAACAATTTATAAGATCAGATAAGTCTTACAGTGTGAATCCTTGATTCCAATATTGAAATTTTTGGATAGACAAGAAAAATCCGGACCATCTCATCATTTCCGTTTTTTCCATTAAGAAATCCTAATCCTATTAATAGATTTGAGTCCACCACCAATACCTAGATCTCGATTGTGGATATGAAAGAAAATTTTTGATAATAGTAATTATGGGTAATGGTAATAAAAGGCTCGACTCTTATCAAATTCCAATTTTTTTTTCTATTTCCTCGAAATCACTTCATTTCTTAGAAACGTAGTATCAAAGGAAACATAATGTGAAATAGAAGAGAATCTATTCTCTTTCTCGGTCGTTTTTTTTTTTTATTATCTTGGAGATTTTGTAATGCTTACTCTAAAACTATTTGTTTACACGATAGTGATATTCTTTGTTTCTCTTTTCATCTTCGGATTCCTATCTAACGATCCAGGACGTAATCCAGGACGTGAAGAATAACAAAATCTTTTTTGTTTTATGTGTTTTCCCTACTTGTGCTGGATTTTGAAATATTTTTTTTTTCTATCTATTTTACATTTTTAACTAGTAAAAAAATGTAAACAAAATTAAACAAACAAGGAAGGAAAACAAAAAAAGAAGCTCCATCAGTTCAAAAGAAAAAAAATATCAAATCATCAATCAACGGAAACGGAAAGAGAGGGATTCGAACCCTCGGTACAAAAATTCGTACAACGGATTAGCAATCCGACGCTTTAGTCCACTCAGCCATCTCTCCCCAATTAAAAAAATAGAATTATTATGTTTATGTTACATCGCATAAACAAAAAGAACAAAAAGTAGGGATTGAAAAAGCCTTCTTTATATCTTTTTTGATATTTTATCTCTCTTTTTTTTTCTATTCATTATTCTATATTATAATATATTAATATATATATTATTATATAGAATATTCATTATGAAATATGGAATAATATATATTTAATAAATTCTATATTAGAATATAATATATATTTATTTGATTCTATTTTTTAGTTTGTTTTTTTATACTATACAGCCAGAGCCCAGCTAGGTACTGGCATGGCTCTTTTTTCCCATGAATCCTGGATAACAATGAATTATTTCAACGTATTTGATTTGAAAAAAAAACTTGTATTGTAATTAATTTAACTTGTACTTGTAATTAATTTAAACATGATCAAACATAAAAAAAATGACTTTTTGATTTTATATCATTTTGGTTCTATATCATAGGAATCAAAAAGTCATTTTTTTTTTACTCCTTCTTTTGTTTTCGGGTAACGTATCTAAAAAAAATGAATGGAACTATGGATTCGTGCACAATGCATTTTTGTGTTATGAATTAAGTAATTTTGTCGAGATCTATCTGTCAAAATACCTTCACTTCAACAAAAACAAAATTCAAAAATGAGATTCGCCCCCTTTTCTTAATT